TACCAGAAATTCAATGCGTAATCTCAGTATTCAATGTGTATTCCTGAATAATTTAATTTTTCAATTATTCAACCATTTCATTTTACCAAGTTCCACGTTAGTTAGATTAGTCAACATTTATATGTTTCGATGCAACAACAAGATTTTATTTTTAACAAGTAGTTTTGCTGGTTGGTTAATTGGTCACATTTTTTTCATGAAATGGGTTGGATTGGTATTATTCTGGATACGGCAAAATCATTCTATTCGATCTAATAAGTATCTTGTGTCAGAATTTAGAAATTCTATGGCTCGAATCTTTAGTATTCTCTTATTTATCACCTCTGTCTACTATTTAGGAAGAATGCCGTCACCTACAGTCACTAAGAAACTGAAAGAGAAAGAAACTTCAGAAACGGAAGAGGGGGAAGAAAGAAAGGAAGAAAGCGATGTGGAAACAACTTCCGAAACGAAGGAGACTAAACAGGAACAAGAGGGATCCAACGAAGAAAACCCTTCCCTTTGCTCGGAAGAAAAGGAGGATCTGGACAAAATAGATGAAACGGAAGAGACCCGAGTGAATGGAAAGGAAAAAACAAAGGATGAATTTAACTTTCAAGAGGCACGCTATCAAGATAGCCCAGTTCATGAAGATTATGATCTGGATACCCATCAAGAGAATTTTGAATTGGGAAGACTGAAAGAAAAGAAAAATAAAAGTTATTATTGGTTTTGGGTTGAAAAAACTTTTGTCACTTTTTTTTTCGATTATAAACGATGGAATCGTCCATTACGATATATAGAAAATGATCAATTAGAAAATGCTTTACGCAATGAAATGTCACAATTTTTTTTTTATACATGTACAAGTGATGGGAAACAAAAAATATCCTTTATGTATCCTCCTAGTTTATCGACATTTTCAGAAATGCTAGAACGAAGAATTTCTTTGTACATAAGAGAAAAAATATATGACGAAAATCTTTCTAATTCTTGGATTTATACCAATGAAAAAAAAAAGTTAAATTTGAATAATGAATTGATAAATCGAATCAAAATTATAGAAAAAAATGAGGGATCTCCTAGTCTGGATAGGCTTGAAAAAAGAACCATATTATGCGATGATGAGAATAAAAAAAAATGCTTGCCAAAAGCATATGATCCTTTTTTCAACGGACCTTGTCGAGGAACACGAAAAAAACTCTATTCACATGCAATCATGAATCATTTAATTACTTATACAAATACAGAAGATTTAGTAGAAATTTTTTGGATAAATAAGATTCATGATCTACTTCTTAATGATTCCTTAGGAATTTACCGTCAATCATTTTTAAAAAAAACGGAAAAGTCCTTCATCTCAATTGATGAATTATCTTCTGAGTGCGGACACATTTTTAATTTTGAAAAATGTCCTTTATTGACAGAAGCAAAAATAATTGATTCAGAAAGTCAAGCAAAATCTTTGCAATTTGTATTCGATGTAATTACAAAAGATCAAAAAACAAAGAAAAAGAAAGATATTGGAATTAAAATAAAAGAAGTCAGTAAAAAGGTGTCTAGATGGTCATACAAATTAACCGAGGATTTGTTGGAAGAAGAGGAAAAAGAAAATGAAAAAGAATTAGAAGAAGAATTAGAAGAAGAAGAGCATGAGATTCATTCAAGAAGAGCCAAACGTGTTGTAATTTATAACGATAATGATCAAAATACCAATTCTATTTCTAGTACTAAGAATGCTAGTAACAATGAGAAAAATGATAATAAAACGGAAGAGGAAGAGGAAGAGGTAGCTCTGATACGTTACTCCCAACAATCGTGTTTTCGTCGCAATCTAATCAAAGGATCCATGCGCGCTCAAAGACGTAAAACAGTTATTTGGGACCTCTTTCAAGTAAATGCGCATTCCCCACTTTTTTTGGACCGTATATACAAAACATCTTTTTTTTATTCTTTTCATATTAATGAAATGAAGAATCTTATTTTGAGGAATTGGATGGGTAGAGAACGAGAATCTGAATTTAAAATTTTAGATTCCCATTTTGAAAATGAAGAGACAAAAGAAGAAAAGGATAAAAAAGAACGTATAGAAATATCAGAAGCTTGGGATACCTTTGTATTTATTCAAGCAATAAGAGGTTTAATGTTAGTAATCCAATCTTTTTTTAGAAAATACATTATATTGCCTTCATTTATAATAGCTAAAAATATTTTACGTATGTTATTATTTCAATTCCCCGAGTGGTACGAGGATTTGAAGGAATGGAATAGAGAAATGCATATTAAATGCACCTATAATGGTGTTCAATTATCAGAAACAGAATTTCCCCAAGATTGGTTAACAGACGGCATTCAGATAAAGATTCTATATCCTTTCTGTCTAAAACCTTGGCGAAAAGCTAAGGTACGATCTCATCATAGAGATCGAGGAGATTCAAAATATAAAAACAAAAATTTTTGTTTTTTAACAGTCTGGGGAATGGAAGCAGAACTTCCCTTTGGTTCTCCCCGAAAACGACCTTCTTTTTTTGAACCTATTTATAAAGAACTCAAAAAAAGAAATAGAAGGGTAAAAAATAAGATTTTACAAGTTATAAACTTTTTGAAGGAAAGAATAAAATCCTTTATATTTATAAAAGTTAGAAAAGAAAAAACAAAATGGGTCACTAAAATATTTATAGTTATCAAACTCATAATGAAAAAATTGGAAAAAATAAATCCAATTTTTTTATTTGAGTTGAGGAAAGAAAAAGTATATGAAATGAAGGAAAACGAAAAAGATTTACAAAAAAATAAAAAGATTCTTCGCGAATCATCTGTTCGAATTCGACCAAAAAATTGGTTAAATTATTCACTAATAGAAAGAAGAATGAAAGATCTTTCTGATAAGACAATAAAAATCAGGAATCAAATAGAACGAAACGAAAAAGAAAAAAAAAAAGATATAGTTATAATTTATGATAATAAAAGGCCGGAATCTTTGAAAATCTTAAAAAGGAAAAATATCCGATTAATGCGTAAATCGCACTACTTTATAAAATCATTCATTGAAAAAATATACATAGATATTTTACTATGTACCATTAGCATTCCTAAGATCAATGCAAAACTTTTCTTTAAATCAAAAAAAAATATCTTTAATAAATCCATTTACAACAATAAAAGAAATAAAGAACAAGAAGGAATTGATGAAACAAATCAAAATACAATGAAGTTTAATTTTGGTTTGACTATAAAAAAGTTGTTTTCAAATACTTATAGTACTGAGAATAGGAATCCAAATTCCGATACTTATTGGAACTTATCTTCCCTATCTCAAGCATATGTATTTTACAAATTATCACAAACCCAATTACTTAATAAGGATCGCTTGAGACCTGTATTTCAATATAAAGGAAACTCTCCTTTTTTTAAGGAAAAATTAAAAGACTCTTGTATGATAATGATACACGGAATATTTGATTCCAAATCAAGACATAATAAAATTCATTCGTATGTAATGAACGAATGGAAAAACTGGTTAAAAGGTCATTATCAATACGATCCATCTCAAAAAAAATGGTCTCGATTAGTAACTAAAGAATGGCGAAATAGAATCAATCAACGCTGTATGATTCAAAACCAAAACAAGGAATCAATCCAATTGGATTTATATAAAAAATACCAATTCATTCATTCCATGAAAAAAAATAACTATGCAGCGGATTCTTTTATGAGTCAAAAAGAAAAATGGAAAAAAAATCACAGATATGATCTTTTATCATATAAATACATAAGTCCTCCTAATTCATATATTTCTGGATCAACATTAGAATTTGAAATAAACGGGGATCGAGAAATTCCATATCATTTCAATACATCGAAACCCGAATCATTTTATGTATTAGTAAGTATACCTAGTAATAATTATCTAGAAAAAGGATATATTATTGATAGGAATATAAATTTGGATAGAAAATATTTTGATTGTAGAATTCCTCATTTTTGTTTTAGAAAGAATATTGAGATCTGGACCAATGCACATATTGGCATGACGATTCATAAAAATACTAAGACTGAAATTAAAAATTTAAAAAAAATGAAAAAAAAAGATCTTTTTTCTACTACGGTTCGTCAAGACATCAAACCATGCAATCAAAAAAGAAACTTTTTTGATTGCATGGGAATGCATCAAGAGGGGTTCTCTGATACTGCATCAAATCATAATACTATATCCAATCTCGAATCTTGGTTCTTCCCAGAATTTGTGCAACTTTTTAACATATATAAGATTCAACCTTGGATCATTCCAATCAAATCACTCTTTTTTCATTTTAATAAAAATGAAAAAATAAATATAAATACAAAGAAAAATCCTCATGAATCGTCTAATAAAAAAGATCTTGAATTAGTAAATTACAAGCAGGAAGAACAAGAACAACAGGATCAAGGAAATCTTATATCGAATCTACGAAAACAAGAGAATAAAAAAGCTGTTGAAGAAGATTACGCAAGATTAGACATAGAAATTAAAAAGGGTAGAAAAAAAAAAAAATCTCAATATAAGAGAAAAAAACAAACGGAACTAGATTACTTTTTGAAAAAATATTTCCTTTTTCAATTAAGATGGGCTGATCCCTTGAATCAAAGAATAATGAACAATATTAGGGTATATTGTCTCCTACTTAGATTGATAAACCCAAAGGAAATTGCCATATCCTCGATTCAAAGAGGTGAAATAAATCTAGACGAAATGCTAATTCAAAAGGAGCTAGTTCTTACAGAATTGATAAGAAAGGGAATATTTATTATTGAACCAATTCGTCTATCTATAAGAAGGGACGGAAAATCTATTGTATATCAAACTATGGATATTTCATTGGTTGAGAAGAAGAAGCACCAAACAAATAGAAAATACGCAAAAAAAAGACATATTGAGAAAGAGGGGTTTGAAAAATCCATTCCACGATACAGCCACTTATTTTTTAGTGAAGACAAAAATCATTATGATTTCCTTATTCCTGAAAATATTCTATCTCCTAGGCATCGGAGAGAATTTCGAATTCTAATTTGTTTCAATTCACGGAATTGGAATGTTTTGGATAGAAATCCAAGATTTTGCAATGAAAAGAAAATAAAAAACTGTGGACAATTTTTGAATCAGAACAAGCATATTAACACCGATGCAAAAAATTTAATGAAATTCAAATTGTTTCTTTGGCCCAATTATCGATTAGAAGATTTAGCTTGTATGAATCGTTATTGGTTTGATACCAATAACAGCAGTCGTTTCAGTATGTCAAGAATACATATGTATTCACAATTCAGAATGAATTCAATTCAAATGCAAAATTAAAAAATTTTTATTTTGATATTTTTTTTATATTTTCTAGTGGATTTCCTACATATCGTGTGACATATTCTGTAGATGAAAGCCGAAATATATAGACTGTATAACATTAGAATTTCTAACACATGATGCTGATTTCATAGTGTATCCATTTTCACTAGGAGTAGCAGAACCTTTTTAGTTTAAGTAAAACTAAATCGTTCTATTTCGTGAATGCATATATTTATCAGACCCTTTTTATCCAATATCCAAATCCAATTTCGATTTATACTAGATGAAAATAACTGTCATAATAAATCTTATTATTTTTCCTGATCGGTAAAATTCACAGAAAATATAAATTTTAATTTATTTTATGGTCAAAAATTCATTTATCTCAGTTATTCCACAAGAAGAAAAAGACGAAAATAGTGGGTCTGTTGAATTTCAAGTATTCCATTTCACCAGTAAGATACGGAGACTTACTTCACATTTAGAATTGCACAAAAGAGATTTTTTATCACAAAGGGGTCTGCGAATAATTCTGGGAAAACGTCAACGATTATTGACTTATTTGTCAAAGAAAAATAAAGTGCGTTATAAGAGATTAATGGATCAGTTAGATATTCGGGAACCAAAAACTCGTTAATTTAAATTAAATTTATTATTTGAGTTTATTATTATTTATTATTAGCCTTGTTATTTTTTTTTTTTTTATTAATTATTTATATTATATTTAATTATTTTAATTATTTTCTAATAATTAGAATAATTGATAATAATTATTTAATATTTAATAATATAATAGTTTTATTTTAGATTTATATTATAGTTATTTTTTATATTATTTTTATATTATAGTTATAATATTAGAATATTCTTATTTTAATTTTTTTTTTTGATAGAATTTACATTTTATATATGACTATATGAATATGAATAGGATTATTTAGAATTACTAGAATTATACTAAATTCAATTTCAATTAGGATAAATTAGGATATATATATATGAAAAATGAAAATATAATGAAAATATAATATATTTAATATTAAGAAAATAAACATGATTCGTATGTACAACTCATATTTCATGGTTATTCAAACGTAAATCAAAGGATCTTGGCCCTTTCTCATAAACAGATTTTAAAATCTATTGATTCTATAAATTTTAAAAAATCATTGATTCGTCTGGTATCTACAATAGAAAATATATGATTTCCATCATTTTCTAATTAAAATTTTATCAGATCGAAAATCTTTTGTGTTCAAAACTTAAATTTATAGACCCAATGTCGCATTCAGTAAAAATTTATGATACATGTATAGGGTGTACCCAATGTGTACGAGCTTGTCCCACGGATGTATTAGAAATGATACCTTGGGACGGATGTAAAGCTAAGCAAATTGCTTCCGCGCCAAGAACCGAGGATTGTGTAGGTTGTAAGAGATGTGAATCCGCTTGCCCAACGGATTTTTTGAGTGTCCGTGTTTATTTATGGCATGAAACAACTCGCAGCATGGGTCTTTCTTATTGATATGTAACAAAAAACTCCCCTTGAATCATTTGATTCCTCTTTACCGAGAAAACTCCGTACTCGAGAAAAGAAAATAAAAATATATTATTCTTCTCCCGAGCACGGAGTTTTCTGGTCAAAATTTATCTTGTCTTTATCACGAGTTATTTTACTTGGTTAACAATACTTCTGGTTTTGCCGATATTTGCGGGTTCTTCAATTGTCCTTTTCCTTCATAAAGGAAATAAGGCGTATAGGAGGGATACTATATGTATATGTATCCTGGAGCTCCCTCTAATGACCTATGTATTTTGTTCCAATTGGACGATCCATTAAACCAATTGAAGGAAGATTCTAAATGGATAAATATTTTTTTATTTTCACTGGAGACTGGGAATCGATGGACTTTCCATAGGACCCATTTTACTGACAGGATTTATCACTTGAACCAACAAACATTAGATTTCGAAAAATTAGCTAATCAATCATATCCCACAGCAGTGGAAATAATATTCCATTTTGGTTTTCTTATAGCTTATGCTGTCAAATCGCCGATGATACCCCTACATACATGATTACCAGATACCCACGGGGAAGCGCATTACAGTACATGTATGCTTCTAGCTGGAATCTTATTAAAGATGGGAACATATGGATTGATTCGGATCAATATGGAATTGTTAGCTCACGCTCATTCTAAATTCTCTCTCTGGTTGATCATAGTAGGAATAATACAAATCTTTTATGCAGCTTCAACATCTCTTGGTCAACGCAATTTTAAAAAGCATATTGCCTATTCTTACGTATCTCATATGGGTTTCATAATTATAGGAATTGGTTCTATAACTGGCATGGGACTCAATGGAGCCATTTTACAAATACTCTCTCATGGATTGATCGGTGCTGCACTTTTTTCTTAGCAGAAACGAGTTGGGATAGAATACGTTTTGTTTATCTCGACGAGATGGTGGGGAATATCTATCCCAATGGAAAAAATATTGATATTTACCATGTTTAGTAGTTTCTCGATGGCTTCTCTTGTATTACCAGGAATGAGTGGTTTTGTTGCAGAATTCTTAGTCTTTTTTGGAATAATTACTAACCAAAAATATCTTTTCATGCCAAAAATGTTAATTACTTTTGTAATAGCAATTGGAATGATATTAACTCCTATTTTTTTATTGTCTATGCTACGTCATATTTTCTATGAATACAAGCTATTCAATATACCAAACTATAAATTTTCATATTCTGGACCGCGAAAACTATTTCTTTCGATCTGTATCTTTCTACCTGTAATAGGAATTGAGATTTATCCTGATTTCGTTCTTCCGTTATCGGTTGACAAGGTACAAGTTATATTAGCTAATAATTTTTATTATTTTTATAGAAATATAGATACTAATTCTTTTTATAGCTTAGAAAATTCTAATTAATTAGAAGGAAAGTCTTATAATTCTTTGACTTTCATCTTTTCACGATTCTTCATTGTACAATGAAAAAAATGAAGAGTGAATTAGAATTGTAATGAAATACATCTAGAGTTTTTGAGAACCATTTGAATAATTCCTCCATTCAAACGGTTTTCAAAAACTCGCACAAATACTCATTGTCTATCAGACGATGTTTTTATGTGTTCTTCATGTAGTTTATTTTATTCAATTAGATATAAATGGGAATGAACCATAACTATGGAACCCGATTCCTAATAGATTGATCCCAAAATAGCATATCCAAATTAGGAGAAATCCTATAGAAGCCACAAATGCCGAATTTGTGCCTTGGTCTTGCAATTTTTTATTTGTTCTAATATGTAAATAGATTGCAAATATGGTCCAAGTAATAAATGCCCAAGTTTCCTTAGGATCCCAATTCCAATAAGAACCCCATGCTTCATTAGCCCATACTGCTCCAGAAAGAATGCCTATGGTTAAAAAGGTAAACCCTAAACTAATGACACGATAACTCCAATAATCCAAACGCTGAATTAATTGATATTTGTAAAAATTTAGAAATGAGAGAAAAGAAGTCTTTTTAAATACACTTTCTTTTTCGTTCAAATATTCTATCGTACCAACAAAGAAAAATGACTTCCTTAAGCTTATAAAATTCTTGTTAAAAAAAAAATCGATATTTTTTCGAAATGTAATCACTATAAGAGCAACTGATAATAATGATCCGCATAAAAGAACTGCATAGCTCAATAGCATCATACTGACATGCATCATTAACCAGTGAGACTGTAGAGCAGGTACTAATATTGCGGATTGATGCATTTCAATTGAAAGACCTGACGTGGCAAAACCTTGGGTAAAAATGGCACTTGGTGCAGTTATTGTGCTTAAATAATTTTTATGATTCCCAAGATATGGAATCATATGAATAATAGATAAATTCCACGAAAGGAAGATTAATGATTCATATAAATTACTTAAGGGAAAATGTCCTGAAGAAATCCAACGAATAACTAAAAACCCTGTTATAGAGAAAAAAGTAGCTATCATCCCCTTTTCTGACGAATTACGCAATCCTTCTATTTCATAGACTAATAAGTTCATCAAATGAATCATAATCACAATTGAGATGATCGAAAAGGAAATATGAGTTAATATATGTTCTAAGGTCACAAATATCATAAACATAAAAAAGGGTCCTTATTAAATAATAAATAATTGAAATTGGAGATTAAAATAAATATTAAAAAAAAATAAAAAATACAATACAATATACATTAATAATACATTAGTAAATGTCAATTATTTGTCTTCCAAGTCAAAAATATAAAATTTGAAGTTCTTTGAGACATATCAATTAAGATTTTTAAAAACGTTTTTTTGTCCCAATAAAAAACTTTTTGACTGTCCGGTAGAAACAGATTTAGCTAAAGAAAAAGCTTTTACTGCCGCTAAAGAGCCTTTTTTTTTCCAAGGATTTCTACGAATATGCTTTTTTGACATAGAAGTACGTTTTTTTGGAACTGCCATTCAAAGATAGGTGACTCATTTTTATCGTTGTATGTGAAAGACATATATTGTTCAAAATGGATTACTCTTTATTAGTCATTACCTATAGCGATTCCATCAATATCAATAATATAAGAGCATAACTTTGAAAAATAAATAAATAAAAAACGAATTAAAATTCAATATCAATATTCTTTAATATTTAATAAAAAATAAATATAAAATATAAAGAGATACATAATTGAACTATAATAAATTAATAGATCCTAAATCTATAAAACATAAATCTAAATGTAAATATATAAAATATCTATAAATTTTATAATCTTACTTTATAATCTTACATAAATACAATCTAATGTTAAGGGAAAATATAATTATTAAAAATAATTATAATTATATTAAATAATAATATATAATTTTATGCCGCCACTCGGACTCGAACCGAGATGCTCTAGCACTGCTTCCTAAGAGCAGCGTGTCTACCAATTTCACCATGGCGGCTTACCTGAAAGAATAATAATAAATTCATGTTGAATTGTCTATATTCAATAGAGTTTAGGAAACAATGAAGCAAAATGCATTTCCATTCATATGGAAATGTTCAAGTTCAATATCAAGAATATTCAGTTAGTATTTTCGTAAGTTCAGTTTTCATAATAAACTTTTCCATTTATGTATTTTATGTATTATAAACTATAACTATAATAGAAACCTAGCTTTTTTTATTTTATTATTGTTTTATAATTATTTATAATTATATATATATTATAATAAGAATATTATTACATATATTATTATATATCATAATCATATTATATATTTATATATTTAATTATTATATATTATACATTTTATTTAATTTTATTTAATATTTAATTATATTAATTATATATTTCATTTAATTAATTATAACTTTATATTATTGATATTGAAATTGAATTCGTGAGAAGGTTTTTTCTTTCCTATTAATTGTACTTTTAAAAATATAAAAGCATAATTAGGATAAGACAACTAAAAATTTTAATATTTAATTATACTAAGATACTAAGATGTTAGGTGTCTAAATTATTAAATTATTATAAAGAAAAAATATCGATTTTTTTTTTAACAAGAATTTTATAAGCTTAAGGAAGTCATTTTTCTTTGTTGGTACGATAGAATATTTGAACGAAAAAGAAAGTGTATTTAAAAAGACTTCTTTTCTCTCATTTCTAAATTTTTACAAATATCAATTAATTCAGCGTTTGGATTATTGGAGTTATCGTGTCATTAGTTTAGGGTTTACCTTTTTAACCATAGGCATTCTTTCTGGAGCAGTATGGGCTAATGAAGCATGGGGTTCTTATTGGAATTGGGATCCTAAGGAAACTTGGGCATTTATTACTTGGACCATATTTGCAATCTATTTACATATTAGAACAAATAAAAAATTGCAAGACCAAGGCACAAATTCGGCATTTGTGGCTTCTATAGGATTTCTCCTAATTTGGATATGCTATTTTGGGATCAATCTATTAGGAATCGGGTTCCATAGTTATGGTTCATTCCCATTTATATCTAATTGAATAAAATAAACTACATGAAGAACACATAAAAACATCGTCTGATAGACAATGAGTATTTGTGCGAGTTTTTGAAAACCGTTTGAATGGAGGAATTATTCAAATGGTTCTCAAAAACTCTAGATGTATTTCATTACAATTCTAATTCACTCTTCATTTTTTTCATTGTACAATGAAGAATCGTGAAAAGATGAAAGTCAAAGAATTATAAGACTTTCCTTCTAATTAATTAGAATTTTCTAAGCTATAAAAAGAATTAGTATCTATATTTCTATAAAAATAATAAAAATTATTAGCTAATATAACTTGTACCTTGTCAACCGATAACGGAAGAACGAAATCAGGATAAATCTCAATTCCTATTACAGGTAGAAAGATACAGATCGAAAGAAATAGTTTTCGCGGTCCAGAATATGAAAATTTATAGTTTGGTATATTGAATAGCTTGTATTCATAGAAAATATGACGTAGCATAGACAATAAAAAAATAGGAGTTAATATCATTCCAATTGCTATTACAAAAGTAATTAACATTTTTGGCATGAAAAGATATTTTTGGTTAGTAATTATTCCAAAAAAGACTAAGAATTCTGCAACAAAACCACTCATTCCTGGTAATACAAGAGAAGCCATCGAGAAACTACTAAACATGGTAAATATCAATATTTTTTCCATTGGGATAGATATTCCCCACCATCTCGTCGAGATAAACAAAACGTATTCTATCCCAACTCGTTTCTGCTAAGAAAAAAGTGCAGCACCGATCAATCCATGAGAGAGTATTTGTAAAATGGCTCCATTGAGTCCCATGCCAGTTATAGAACCAATTCCTATAATTATGAAACCCATATGAGATACGTAAGAATAGGCAATATGCTTTTTAAAATTGCGTTGACCAAGAGATGTTGAAGCTGCATAAAAGATTTGTATTATTCCTACTATGATCAACCAGAGAGAGAATTTAGAATGAGCGTGAGCTAACAATTCCATATTGATCCGAATCAATCCATATGTTCCCATCTTTAATAAGATTCCAGCTAGAAGCATACATGTACTGTAATGCGCTTCCCCGTGGGTATCTGGTAATCATGTATGTAGGGGTATCATCGGCGATTTGACAGCATAAGCTATAAGAAAACCAAAATGGAATATTATTTCCACTGCTGTGGGATATGATTGATTAGCTAATTTTTCGAAATCTAATGTTTGTTGGTTCAAGTGATAAATCCTGTCAGTAAAATGGGTCCTATGGAAAGTCCATCGATTCCCAGTCTCCAGTGAAAATAAAAAAATATTTATCCATTTAGAATCTTCCTTCAATTGGTTTAATGGATCGTCCAATTGGAACAAAATACATAGGTCATTAGAGGGAGCTCCAGGATACATATACATATAGTATCCCTCCTATACGCCTTATTTCCTTTATGAAGGAAAAGGACAATTGAAGAACCCGCAAATATCGGCAAAACCAGAAGTATTGTTAACCAAGTAAAATAACTCGTGATAAAGACAAGATAAATTTTGACCAGAAAACTCCGTGCTCGGGAGAAGAATAATATATTTTTATTTTCTTTTCTCGAGTACGGAGTTTTCTCGGTAAAGAGGAATCAAATGATTCAAGGGGAGTTTTTTGTTACATATCAATAAGAAAGACCCATGCTGCGAGTTGTTTCATGCCATAAATAAACACGGACACTCAAAAAATCCGTTGGGCAAGCGGATTCACATCTCTTACAACCTACACAATCCTCGGTTCTTGGCGCGGAAGCAATTTGCTTAGCTTTACATCCGTCCCAAGGTATCATTTCTAATACATCCGTGGGACAAGCTCGTACACATTGGGTACACCCTATACATGTATCATAAATTTTTACTGAATGCGACATTGGGTCTATAAATTTAAGTTTTGAACACAAAAGATTTTCGATCTGATAAAATTTTAATTAGAAAATGATGGAAATCATATATTTTCTATTGTAGATACCAGACGAATCAATGATTTTTTAAAATTTATAGAATCAATAGATTTTAAAATCTGTTTATGAGAAAGGGCCAAGATCCTTTGATTTACGTTTGAATAACCATGAAATATGAGTTGTACATACGAATCATGTTTATTTTCTTAATATTAAATATATTATATTTTCATTATATTTTCATTTTTCATATATATATATCCTAATTTATCCTAATTGAAATTGAATTTAGTATAATTCTAGTAATTCTAAATAATCCTATTCATATTCATATAGTCATATATAAAATGTAAATTCTATCAAAAAAAAAAATTAAAATAAGAATATTCTAATATTATAACTATAATATAAAAATAATATAAAAAATAACTATAATATAAATCTAAAATAAAACTATTATATTATTAAATATTAAATAATTATTATCAATTATTCTAATTATTAGAAAATAATTAAAATAATTAAATATAATATAAATAATTAATAAAAAAAAAAAAAATAACAAGGCTAATAATAAATAATAATAAACTCAAATAATAAATTTAATTTAAATTAACGAGTTTTTGGTTCCCGAATATCTAACTGATCCATTAATCTCTTATAACGCACTTTATTTTTCTTTGACAAATAAGTCAATAATCGTTGACGTTTTCCCAGAATTATTCGCAGACCCCTTTGTGATAAAAAATCTCTTTTGTGCAATTCTAAATGTGAAGTAAGTCTCCGTATCTTACTGGTGAAATGGAATACTTGAAATTCAACAGACCCACTATTTTCGTCTTTTTCTTCTTGTGGAATAACTGAGATAAATGAATTTTTGACCATAAAATAAATTAAAATTTATATTTTCTGTGAATTTTACCGATCAGGAAAAATAATAAGATTTATTATGACAGTTATTTTCATCTAGTATAAATCGAAATTGGATTTGGATATTGGATAAAAAGGGTCTGATAAATATATGCATTCACGAAATAGAACGATTTAGTTTTACTTAAACTAAAAAGGTTCTGCTACTCCTAGTGAAAATGGATACACTATGAAATCAGCATCATGTGTTAGAAATTCTAATGTTATACAGTCTATATATTTCGGCTTTCATCTACAGAATATGTCACACGATATGTAGGAAATCCACTAGAAAATATAAAAAAAATATCAAAATAAAAATTTTTTAATTTTGCATTTGAATTGAATTCATTCTGAATTGTGAATACATATGTATTCTTGACATACTGAAACGACTGCTGTTATTGGTATCAAACCAATAACGATTCATACAAGCTAAATCTTCTAATCGATAATTGGGCCAAAGAAACAATTTGAATTTCATTAAATTTTTTGCATCGGTGTTAATATGCTTGTTCTGATTCAAAAATTGTCCACAGTTTTTTATTTTCTTTTCATTGCAAAATCTTGGATTTCTATCCAAAACATTCCAATTCCGTGAATTGAAACAAATTAGAATTCGAAATTCTCTCCGATGCCTAGGAGATAGAATATTTTCAGGAATAAGGAAATCATAATGATTTTTGTCTTCACTAAAAAATAAGTGGCTGTATCGTGGAATGGATTTTTCAAACCCCTCTTTCTCAATATGTCTTTTTTTTGCGTATTTTCTATTTGTTTGGTGCTTCTTCTTCTCAACCAATGAAATATCCATAGTTTGATATACAATAGATTTTCCGTCCCTTCTTATAGATAGACGAATTGGTTCAATAATAAATATTCCCTTTCTTATCAATTCTGTAAGAACTAGCTCCTTTTGAATTAGCATTTCGTCTAGATTTATTTCACCTCTTTGAATCGAGGATATGGCAATTTCCTTTGGGTTTATCAATCTAAGTAGGAGACAATATACCCTAATATTGTTCATTATTCTTTGATTCAAGGGATCAGCCCATCTTAATTGAAAAAGGAAATATTTTTTCAAAAAGTAATCTAGTTCCGTTTGTTTTTTTCTCTTATATTGAGATTTTTTTTTTTTTCTACCCTTTTTAATTTCTATGTCTAATCTTGCGTAATCTTCTTCAACAGCTTTTTTATTCTCTTGTTTTCGTAGATTCGATATAAGATTTCCTTGATCCTGTTGTTCTTGTTCTTCCTGCTTGTAATTTACTAATTCAAGATCTTTTTTATTAGACGATTCATGAGGATTTTTCTTTGTATTTATATTTATTTTTTCATTTTTATTAAAATGAAAAAAGAGTGATTTGATTGGAATGATCCAAGGTTGAATCTTATATATGTTAAAAAGTTGCACAAATTCTGGGAAGAACCAAGATTCGAGATTGGATATAGTATTATGATTTGATGCAGTATCAGAGAACCCCTCTTGATGCATTCCCATGCAATCAAAAAAGTTTCTTTTTTGATTGCATGGTTTGATGTCTTGACGAACCGTAGTAGAAAAAAGATCTTTTTTTTTCATTTTTTTTAAATTTTTAATTTCAGTCTTAGTATTTTTATGAATCGTCATGCCAATATGTGCATTGGTCCAGATCTCAATATTCTTTCTAAAACAAAAATGAGGAATTCTACAATCAAAATATTTTCTATCCAAATTTATATTCCTATCAATAATATATCCTTTTTCTAGATAATTATTACTAGGTATACTTACTAATACATAAAATGATTCGGGTTTCGATGTATTGAAATGATATGGAATTTCTCGATCCCCGTTTATTTCAAATTCTAATGTTGATCCAGAAATATATGAATTAGGAGGACTTATGTATTTATATGATAAAAGATCATATCTGTGATTTTTTTTCCATTTTTCTTTTTGACTCATAAAAGAATCCGCTGCATAGTTATTTTTTTTCATGGAATGAATGAATTGGTATTTTTTATATAAATCCAATTGGATTGATTCCTTGTTTTGGTTTTGAATCATACAGCGTTGATTGATTCTATTTCGCCATTCTTTAGTTACTAATCGAGACCATTTTTTTTGAGATGGATCGTATTGATAATGACCTTTTAACCAGTTTTTCCATTCGTTCATTACATACGAATGAATTTTATTATGTCTTGATTTGGAATCAAATATTCCGTGTATCATTATCATACAAGAGTCTTTTAATTTTTCCTTAAAAAAAGGAGAGTTTCCTTTATATTGAAATACAGGTCTCAAGCGATCCTTATTAAGTAATTGGGTTTGTGATAATTTGTAAAATACATATGCTTGAGATAGGGAAGATAAGTTCCAATAAGTATCGGAATTTGGATTCCTATTCTCAGTACTATAAGTATTTGAAAACAACTTTTTTATAGTCAAACCAAAATTAAACTTCATTGTATTTTGATTTGTTTCATCAATTCCTTCTTGTTCTTTATTTCTTTTATTGTTGTAAATGGATTTATTAAAGATATTTTTTTTTGATTTAAAGAAAAGTTTTGCATTGATCTTAGGAATGCTAATGGTACATAGTAAAATATCTATGTATATTTTTTCAATGAATGATTTTATAAAGTAGTGCGATTTACGCATTAATCGGATATTTTTCCTTTTTAAGATTTTCAAAGATTCCGGCCTTTTATTATCATAAATTATAACTATATCTTTTTTTTTTTCTTTTTCGTTTCGTTCTATTTGATTCCTGATTTTTATTGTCTTATCAGAAAGATCTTTCATTCTTCTTTCTATTAGTGAATAATTTAACCAATTTTTTGGTCGAATTCGAACAGATGATTCGCGAAGAATCTTTTTATTTTTTTGTAAATCTTTTTCGTTTTCCTTCATTTCATATACTTTTTCTTTCCTCAACTCAAATAAAAAAATTGGATTTATTTTTTCCAATTTTTTCATTATGAGTTTGATAACTATAAATATTTTAGTGACCCATTTTGTTTTTTCTTTTCTAACTTTTATAAATATAAAGGATTTTATTCTTTCCTTCAAAAAGTTTATAACTTGTAAAATCTTATTTTTTACCCTTCTATTTCTTTTTTTGAGTTCTTTATAAATAGGTTCAAAAAAAGAAGGTCGTTTTCGGGGAGAACCAAAGGGAAGTTCTGCTTCCATTCCCCAGACTGTTAAAAAACAAAAATTTTTGTTTTTATATTTTGAATCTCCTCGATCTCTATGATGAGATCGTACCTTAGCTTTTCGCCAAGGTTTTAGACAGAAAGGATATAGAATCTTTATCTGAATGCCGTCTGTTAACCAATCTTGGGGAAATTCTGTTTCTGATAATTGAACACCATTATAGGTGCATTTAATATGCATTTCTCTATTCCATTCCTTCAAATCCTCGTACCACTCGGGGAATTGAAATAATAACATACGTAAAATATTTTTAGCTATTATAAATGAAGGCAATATAATGTATTTTCTAAAAAAAGATTGGATTACTAACATTAAACCTCTTATTGCTTGAATAAATACAAAGGTATCCCAAGCTTCTGATATTTCTATACGTTCTTTTTTATCCTTTTCTTCTTTTGTCTCTTCATTTTCAAAATGGGAATCTAAAATTTTAAATTCAGATTCTCGTTCTCTACCCATCCAATTCCTCAAAATAAGATTCTTCATTTCATTAATATGAAAAGAATAAAAAAAAGATGTTTTGTATATACGGTCCAAAAAAAGTGGGGAATGCGCATTTACTTGAAAGAGGTCCCAAATAACTGTTTTACGTCTTTGAGCGCGCATGGATCCTTTGATTAGATTGCGACGAAAACACGATTGTTGGGAGTAACGTATCAGAGCTACCTCTTCCTCTTCCTCTTCCGTTTTATTATCATTTTTCTCATTGTTACTAGCATTCTTAGTACTAGAAATAGAATTGGTATTTTGATCATTATCGTTATAAATTACAACACGTTTGGCTCTTCTTGAATGAATCTCATGCTCTTCTTCTTCTAATTCTTCTTCTAATTCTTTTTCATTTTCTTTTTCCTCTTCTTCCAACAAATCCTCGGTTAATTTGTATGACCATCTAGACACCTTTTTACTGACTTCTTTTATTTTAATTCCAATATCTTTCTTTTTCTTTGTTTTTTGATCTTTTGTAATTACATCGAATACAAATTGCAAAGATTTTGCTTGACTTTCTGAATCAATTATTTTTGCTTCTGTCAATAAAGGACATTTTTCAAAATTAAAAATGTGTCCGCACTCAGAAGATAATTCATCAATTGAGATGAAGGACTTTTCCGTTTTTTTTAAAAATGATTGACGGTAAATTCCTAAGGAATCATTAAGAAGTAGATCATGAATCTTATTTATCCAAAAAATTTCTACTAAATCTTCTGTATTTGTATAAGTAATTAAATGATTCATGATTGCATGTGAATAGAGTTTTTTTCGTGTTCCTCGACAAGGTCCGTTGAAAAAAGGATCATATGCTTTTGGCAAGCATTTTTTTTTATTCTCATCATCGCATAATATGGTTCTTTTTTCAAGCCTATCCAGACTAGGAGATCCCTCATTTTTTTCTATAATTTTGATTCGATTTATCAATTCATTATTCAAATTTAACTTTTTTTTTTCATTGGTATAAATCCAAGAATTAGAAAGATTTTCGTCATATATTTTTTCTCTTATGTACAAAGAAATTCTTCGTTCTAGCATTTCTGAAAATGTCGATAAACTAGGAGGATACATAAAGGATATTTTTTGTTTCCCATCACTTGTACATGTATAAAAAAAAAATTGTGACATTTCATTGCGTAAAGCATTTTCTAATTGATCATTTTCTATATATCGTAATGGACGATTCCATCGTTTATAATCGAAAAAAAAAGTGACAAAAGTTTTTTCAACCCAAAACCAATAATAACTTTTATTTTTCTTTTCTTTCAGTCTTCCCAATTCAAAATTCTCTTGATGGGTATCCAGATCATAATCTTCATGAACTGGGCTATCTTGATAGCGTGCCTCTTGAAAGTTAAATTCATCCTTTGTTTTTTCCTTTCCATTCACTCGGGTCTCTTCCGTTTCATCTATTTTGTCCAGATCCTCCTTTTCTTCCGAGCAAAGGGAAGGGTTTTCTTCGTTGGATCCCTCTTGTTCCTGTTTAGTCTCCTTCGTTTCGGAAGTTGTTTCCACATCGCTTTCTTCCTTTCTTTCTTCCCCCTCTTCCGTTTCTGAAGTTTCTTTCTCTTTCAGTTTCTTAGTGACTGTAGGTGACGGCATTCTTCCTAAATAGTAGACAGAGGTGATAAATAAGAGAATACTAAAGATTCGAGCCATAGAATTTCTAAATTCTGACACAAGATACTTATTAGATCGAATAGAATGATTTTGCCGTATCCAGAATAATACCAATCCAACCCATTTCATGAAAAAAATGTGACCAATTAACCAACCAGCAAAACTACTTGTTAAAAATAAAATCTTGTTGTTGCATCGAAACATATAAATGTTGACTAATCTAACTAACGTGGAACTTGGTAAAATGAAATGGTTGAATAATTGAAAAATTAAATTATTCAGGAATACACATTGAATACTGAGATTACGCATTGAATTTCTGGTAGTAGATCCATAATAAAAAAAGTTTTTGTGATTGTTCCAGAAGAAATGAAACAAAAGATACGGTAGAACTAGGACAGTTATTGTATGAGGTCTACCCAATGCTAGATGCAGAGGCGCATAATAGATCGATATGAACATCATGAGCTGTCCCGCAATAAAACCAGTTGTTGCTGATATCTCCTTCTCGGTTCCTTCTTCCATAACCC